GATAAGACCCCATACCTAGAGCTAACATCATATAACCCAATTGAGACATTGTAGAATAAGCTAAGCTTTTCTTAATATCTTTTTGAGCAAGAGCTAAAGTGGCTCCTAAAAATAATGTTATTATACCTATCAAAGCTATTAGATTTAGAATGTAAGGTATAACTATGAAAAGAGGAAGAAGCCGAGCTACAAGAAAAATTCCTGCTGCTACCATAGTAGCGGCATGTATAAGAGCCGAAATGGGGGTAGGCCCTTCCATGGCATCAGGTAACCATACATGAAGTGGAAATTGGGCGGATTTAGCAACAGCGCCGGCAAATAATAGAGAGGCGCATAAAGTAACAAATAAAAAATTAACTTCATTATTAGAAACCAAGTTATTGAATATTTCAAACAAATCCCGAAATTCGAAACTACCTGTTATCCAATAAAAACCCAAAATTCCTAATAATAAACCAAAATCCCCGACACGATTAGTTACAAACGCTTTTTGACAAGCATTCGCGGCACTGGGTCGTGTGAACCAAAAACCTATTAATAGATAAGAACACACTCCAACTAATTCCCAAAAAATATAAATTTGTATCAAATTCGAACTAGTAACTAATCCCAACATTGAAGTATTGGAAAAACTCATATAAGCAAAAAATCTCAAATATCCCTGATCATGAGACATATAATTGTCACTATAAATAAGAACCATAATTCCAACAGTAGTGATTAATATCGACATAATAGAAGTAAGTGGATCAACCAAGCAGCCAAATTCTAAAGAAAAATCATTATTGATGGTCCAAGACCATACATATTGATAGACAGAATTATTATTTATTTGCTGAATAGAAAAAAGGGCTGAAAAAACCATAACTATACTTAATAATAAAACACTAGGAAAAGCCCACATACGGCGAAGATTTTTTGTTGCCGTTGGAAAAAGTAGAAGTCCTGTTCCAATTAAGATAGGAACTGGAAGTGGAATGAAAGGTATAATCCATGAATATTGATATGTATATTCCATAAAAAAAAAAAAAAAAAAAAATTATCTTAATTAATTGTTTCTGAGTCACCGGTTCTTATTTCTTTTCTTTTGAAAGGGGTCGGTTAATAAAAAAAAATTAAGATATATAAAATAAAACTTAAATAGAATTTTCTAGCCTTAATTATTCTGAATCTTTCCAAACTACTTCAAATATTTAAAATCAAGAGGTTATAATTGGTCAAATGATATAAATAAGTCACTAGTGAAAAATAAATACGTATTTAATTTTATTAATACTGAATTGTTAATATTAAATTCAAATTTTTAAATAAAATTTTATGAAGATAAAAAATGAAAATTCGAATTTTCATTTTAATTATTACGTATTACAATAATTTTTTTATATCTATAGAACAAGGATAAATAATTATACCAAAAACAGTATTTGATATGAATCATAAAGCCCATAACTAAAACTATTTATTGTAATTCGGTTATTTAGAATCATTAACCAATTTGTTTTGTAACTAATTGTTTGTCTTCCATTACAATAAAAGCTATTTGTAGGAAATGCTATGATATCCAACACTTTAATTTTACGGAAAAAAAAAGGGGGAAAATAAAATGCCTTTAAATTATGTATTTTGTATCCTTTAACAGATTAACTACTAGTCTCATTTGATAATTAAAATTTTGTGGACTCTTTCTTCGAGCTTGAACAATTAAATTAATATTAAATTAATTAATATAATAGAAAAAATTATTAAAGTTTTTTTTTTAATGAAGCGGGAGAAGGGTTATTAAACTTTTAGATTTTTTTATTACATGTATAAATGTAACACGACGAAAATAGAAAGAAAACGAAACGGACAATCTTTCTTTTTTTTTTTTTTTATTATTTTTTTTTTTATTTTATCAACTTCAATCTATTTGGCATAGTGTACCTTATCGTTCTTATTAATATTTTATGTGATTTTTAACCCCCCCTTTTTTTTGGAGTCTAATTTAGAGAAAAAATAGATAGAGAGTAGTAAAGAACAATTGATTTTGAACAATAGATGTCTTTCACATCCAACCGAAAAACCTATTATAACTTTTTAATGGCAGTTCCAAAAAAGCGCACCTCTATTTCAAAAAAACGTATTCGTAAAAATATTTGGAAAAGGAAGGGATATAGGGCAGCATTGAAAGCTTTTTCGTTAGCGAAATCTCTTTCTACCGGGAGTTCTAAAAGTTTTTTTTGTGTAACAAATAAATAATCTGAATCGTTCTAATAACTAATAAAGTAATATAATTTTTAACTAATAAAGTAATATAATTTTGTTTATAGTTTATTTATAAGATTTATAAGTTATAAAAATGATAAATAATATTTATCAATTATAATTAATATTAACATCATAATAGTATAGTAAAAGAATAAATATTAATATATAAGATAAATTACAATATAAACAATATACATTAAAAATAAAATAAATAAAATAAATAAAAAAGAATTAGTCTCATAATGTTTTAATTTAAAACGAATATAAAATTGAATTTGTTTTACTTTAATTTGAAGCCAAATTTTTCTTTCGTTTCTGATATAGATAAGAATTCTGTTGTCTACTGAATTCTAAAAATGAATGGTACTTTTTTGTTTGAAAAAAGGGTAAACGCAAGCGCAAGGTTTCGCCTTTCATTTTAGTATGTTTTATCATTTTCCGGATGGGGATTATCACTTTCCCCATCGCCCTTACTCAATAATAAAAAATAATAAAACTCAATAATAAAAAATAATAAAAAGAATTTTTTTTTTAGTTATATTTTTGATTTTATATTATAAAGAAGAGGTCGTTGAAACTAATTGATTAAGTTTAAAATGTTTTTTATAATCTTTTAAACCATTATTTTGGGTTTTAGAAATTATTATCACTATATAAATTCCTTAAACCCAATTAAATTAATAAAAGCCCCGTTTCCATTTTTAGGTAGTTATATGACGAATGCGCCAATTTTGAGTGATCTATTTTAGATCCTATGTTTCGATTGGAAGATCGATCAAGATATAATGTATATATATTAATTAAAAATTTTAGAAAATATTTTGAAGTACGGGACAATTTCTATACGAAATTTTTTTATATGATTGATACGACCATCCCAAATACCTAACTTAATGGGTTTGCTAAATCTTAACGCAAATTCTCTACACAACAAAAAATCCTAACGCAACCTAACTATGCAAATATTTACATAAATCTTTTGAGTGTATCGCTGAAATTGTGTTATATAAAAATTCTATTTTTTTATTATTATTAATTGATAAAATGAATTTTTTATTTTAGATTAATAAAATAAATGATAAAAGAAATTAATCATTAAAAAATGCAAACGAGGCAGAACATTTTTTTTACTTATATCCAGGGATTGAAGTAAAAATTATCTAGTTACAACTGTTCCATTTTAGTTTTAGGAGAGCATAAAGTAATAGCCTACGAAAAAATACATTGTTAGTTCAGTTAAATAAAATTGACATCCTAAAATACTAAATAACTAAATAAAAAGATAATAATAAGAAAAATCAATATTATTAACGTTAACGAAAACGTTTTAATCCCTAATTTTTAAACAAGTTTTTATTCATCAATTTGAATGTTTTCCTAAAAAAAAATATTGGATTGAATTAACTCCTTCAAGCTCGACGATTGAATAAAAATAGGTTATTATGATTTCGAATAAGCCGCTATGGTGAAATCGGTAGACACGCTGCTCTTAGGAAGCAGTGCTAGAGCATCTCGGTTCGAGTCCGAGTGGCGGCATGGCATCTTCTAAAAGAGTAAGTCCTATAATGAATTCAATTCCCGATTTCAATTCCTATAATTGAGGGACGCCCTTATTAATTTAATAATTTTTATGATATTTTCAACTTTAGAGCATATATTAACTCATATATCCTTTTCGATCGTTTCAATTGTAATTACAATTCATTTGATAATTTTATTAGTCGATGAAATCGTAGGACTAGATGATTCGTCAGAAAAGGGGATGATAGCTACTTTTTTCTGCATAACAGGATTATTAGTTACTCGTTGGATGTATTTGAGGCATTTACCATTAAGTGATTTATATGAATCATTAATTTTTCTTTCGTGGAGTTTTTCCATTATTCATATTATTCCGTATTTTAAAAAACATAAAAACCATTTAAGCGCAATAACCGCGCCAAGTGCTATTTTTACTCAAGGTTTTGCTACTTCGGGTCTTTTAACTGAAATGCATCAATCCGCGATATTAGTACCCGCTCTCCAATCCCATTGGTTAATGATGCACGTAAGTATGATGGTATTGAGCTATGCAGCTCTTTTGTGTGGATCATTATTATCACTAGCTCTTCTAGTCATTACATTTCGAAAATTCATAAGGATTTTTAGTAAAAGCAATAATTTAGAAAATGAGTCAGTTTACTTTAGTGAGATTCAATACGTGAACGAAAGAAACAATGTCTTACGAAACACTTCTTTTATTTCGTCTCAAAATTATTACAGGTATCAATTGATTCAACAATTGGATCGTTGGAGTTATCGTATTATTAGTCTAGGGTTTATCCTTTTAACCGTAGGTATTCTTTCGGGAGCAGTATGGGCTAATGAAGCATGGGGATCATATTGGAATTGGGATCCAAAGGAGACTTGGGCATTTATTACTTGGACCATATTCGCTATTTATTTACATATTAGAACAAATAAAATTTTTGAAAGTGTAAATTCTGCAATTGTGGCCTCAATGGGCTTTCTTATAATTTGGATATGCTATTTTGGGGTTAATCTATTAGGAATAGGGTTGCATAGTTATGGTTCATTTACATTAACATCTAATTGAATAAAAGACTTGACGAATATAAACATAGGACGGCATACAGGTATATATACGAAAACTTCATGTAAACAATCAAGAACCATTTGAATCATTTCCATTACTTGATTCAAATGGTTCTCACAAATTCAAAAGATATCTAGTTATAATAGAATTCCAATTTATTTATTTTACTTAAAAGAATATAAAAGACTCATTTTTTTATTGTACAATCAACCATTTTTAAAATCATGGGATTTCAGTTTCATTTTTTGGTTTACTCACAAAAACTATCGAAAAAAATAATTGGATATAATAGCTTCGACCTTGTCAACTGATAATGATAAAACGAAATCGGGATAAACACCAATACCTATTACAGGTAAAAGGATAGAGATCGAAACAAATAATTCTCGCGGTCCAGAATCAAAAAAATAAGAGTTTGGGGCATTAAAAAGCTTGTATCCATAGAACATCTGGCGTAACATAGATAATGAATAAATAGGAGTTAATATCATTCCAATTGCCATTACAAAAGTAATTAATATTTTTGTCATTAAAAGATATTTTTGACTAGTAAGTATTCCAAAAAAAACTAACAATTCGGCAACAAAACCGCTCATGCCCGGTAATGCAAGAGAAGCCATTGATAAGATACTGAAAGTCGTGAATATTTTTGGAATTGCGATAGCCATTCCGCCCATTTCGTCGAGATAAACAAGACGTATTCTATCATAACTCGTTCCGGCCAAGAAAAAAAGCGCAGCGCCAATAAATCCGTGAGAGATTATTTGTAAAATGGCTCCGTTGAGTCCTGTATCGCTTATAGAACCAATTCCTATAATTATGAAACCCATATGAGATACAGAAGAGTAGGCTATTCTTTTTTTTAAATTACGCTGACCGGGAGATGTTGAAGCTGCATAGATTATTTGAATTGTGCCTACTATAATCAACCAGGGAGAGAATATAGAATGGGCGTGGGGTAATAATTCCATATTGATCCGAACCAATCCATACGCTCCCATTTTTAATAAGATTCCGGCTAAAAGCATACAAGTACTGTAATGTGCCTCTCCATGGGTGTCTGGTAACCATGTATGTAAGGGTATGATCGGTGATTTGACAGCAAAAGCAATAAGAAATCCAATATAGAATATTATTTCCAGTGCTACAGGATACGATTGATTAGCTGATGTTTCAAAATTTAATGTTGGTTCATTGGAACCATATAAACCAATACCCAAAACTCCCATTAATAAAAAAACGGAACTTCCTGCAGTGTACAAAATAAATTTTGTAGCTGAATACAAACGTTTCTTTCCCCCCCACATGGATAGAAGTAGATAAACTGGAATTAATTCTAACTCCCACATGATGAAAAAAAGTAAAAGGTCTCGAGAAGAAAATGGTCCTATTTGACCGCTATACATTGCTAACATCAGAAAATGGAATAGTCGGGAATCTCGAGTAATCGGCCGAGCCGCTAAAGTAGCTAAAGTTGTGATAAATCCTGTCAGTAAAATGGGTCCTATAGAAATTCCATCTATTCCCAATCTCCAGTAAAAATCAAAAAAATCGATCCATTTATAATCCTCTGTCAGTTGCATTAATGGATCATCCAATTGGAAACGATAACCGAATGCATAGGTTGTTAGAAGGAGTTCTATTATGCATATACCTATAGTATACCACCGAATTATCTTATTTCCTCTATGAGGGAGAAAGAAAATTAAGGAACCCGCGAATATTGGCAAAACTACAACTAGCGTTAACCAAGGAAAATTATTCATGGTAAAAACAAGATAAACTTGGACCAGAAAAACCCGTGCTCAAAATAAATAGTTTTTGAGCGCGGGTTTTTGTCGGTAAAGGTAAAAAAATCAAATGTATTCAAGTAGGGTTTTCTGGAACGTATTAATAAGCCAGACCCATACTTCGAGTTGTTTCATGCCATAAATAAACTCGAACACTCAAGAAATCTGTCGGACAGGCGGATTCACATCTCTTACAACCGACACAGTCCTCTGTTCTTGGAGCAGAAGCAATTTGCTTAGCTTTACACCCGTCCCAAGGTATCATTTCTAATACATCCGTTGGGCAGGCGCGCACGCATTGAGTACACCCTATACACGTATCATAAATCTTTACTGAATGTGACATTTGGATCTATAAATTTTTGAATGTCAGAAAGTTTCGATCTAGTAAACTTGTAAATGAATCATATATTTAGACACCAGATGAATCAATAATTTATCATAATTTTTCTAATCAATCTACTTCTGGATTGACTCATGCGATAGAGCCAAGATACTTTAATTTCTTACATTTTTGAAAACATGTATTATTACGTAATGTATGGTCATGGTAATTCTAATTTATGAATATTAGAATTTATATGATTAATACTACTTATTCAACAAATTCGATTGATTGATACGAGTTGATTTTCTGTTACGATAAATTGATGAAACAATAGCCGGGCCAATAGCTGCTTCAGCGGCTGCAATAGCTATAACAAAAATTGAGAAAATATTTCCTTTTAATTGGCGACTATCAAAAAAATCAGAAAATGTTACGAAATTCATATTAACCGCATTCAGTATAAGTTCAAGACACATAAGGGCTCTAACCATATTCCGGCTCGTGATCAATCCATAGATACCGATAGAAAATAAGTAGGCACTCAAAACAAGTACATGTTCGAGCATCATTGACCAACTCCTTATCAATTTCGATTCATTTCAATATGAACTGAACAACAATTAAACAGATTCAATTGACTAGAATAAAAAAAAGTACGGAACAAAGGCAGATTTTCTATTGTTAATAGAATAGATTGAATAATTTCTATTTTAGACATAAACAATCTTTAATTAAAGAATTAAAGGGAAATAAATGTAATGTAATAAAACAGAGTTTAATGTGCATTGCTAATTCTATACATTTTTTACTGTCGCGCCACGGCAATTGCACCTATCAAAGCGGCTAAAAGAATTATCGAAACGAATTCAAATGGAAGAAAAAAATCTGTTGATAAATGAATTCCAATTTGTTGACTATTACTTATCAAATCTTGCTCTATAATCTGGTTTGATCTTGTAGTCCAAATAATTCCGTACCATGACGTATCCGTAATAATAATCATGAGTAAAACAAAAATACTTGTACAAACTGGCAAAGTAACCACATCCCCAATGGTCCAAAGATTCAAATCTTTGTAATATTCTGAACCATTCATGAACATCACAGCAAATACGATTAAAACATTTATAGCTCCCACGTAAATAAGGAGTTGTGCAGCAGCTACAAAATAAGAGTTTAATAGAATATAGAATAAGGATATACAAACAAGAACCAGTCCCAATGAAAAGGCAGAATAAATGGGGTTGGTAAATAATACCACCCCCATACCTCCTAGTATAAGAACCGATCCCAAAAAGACTAAAAGAAAATCATGTATTGGTCCGGGCAAATCCATTATATGTAAAATAAGAGATAAATAAATAGAAATGTTTTTCATGACCTTATTGAGACCCGACCAGAAAATTTTTTTTTTATGATTTTTGAGCAATTCCTAATTTAATCCTAAGTAAATAAATACTAAGGGATATGAATAAATGTGAGTACTATTATTGGACTAATTTCATTCTTTATCTGAAAGAGTCGTTCTAATTCTAAACGATATATTTAAAAAAAATTATGGATATATTAATTAATGGATTTTCAATCCAAATTAAGACGCGTTTCTTACCAACCAATCAATAGTTGGTATTTGTAGTTATTGACCAAACAACACGAAAGAAACCTAAATTCCTTCTATATTAGTTATTAGTAAAGTAATTCTAAATTATTCGTTAATAAGAGATTTACTTATTTAATAAGAGATTTACTTATTTAATAAGAGATTTACTTATTTATTTGAGGCGAATTCAAAATTGTTCGAATTGTATAATCGTCAATTACTGACATTGGTAAACGACCCAAAGCAATTTGATTATAATTCAATTCGTGACGATCATAAGTAGAAAGTTCATATTCTTCAGTCATTGATAAACAATTCGTTGGACAATACTCAACGCAATTACCACAAAATATACAGACTCCGAAATCAATACTGTAATTAAGCAGCCGTTTCTTGCGAATATCAGTTTCCAATTTCCAATCAACAACGGGTAGATCTATAGGACATACACGAACGCATACTTCACAAGCAATACATTTATCAAATTCAAAATGGATTCGACCGCGGAAACGCTCCGCGGTGATTGATTTTTCATAAGGATATTGAATAGTTACGGGTAAACGATTTGCGTGGGATAAAGTAATCATGAAACTTTGACCAATGTACCTTGCAGCTCGTACTGTTTGTTGACCATAATTCATGAACCCAGTTACCATAGAGAACATATCGTTAATATATATATGAATAGTTTTATGTTTGTTTATTTCTCTTGTTTGAGACACGTTGGGAATATAGAATGTTACTTTACAGTGAAAAGAGTTGGAAAGAAGTTGTTAATAATAGATTACCGAGAGAAATAGGTAAAAGAAATTTCCATCCAAGATTCAATAGTTGGTCCATTCTTAGCCTCGGTAAAGTCCATCTTGTTGTGATAGGAATGAACAAGAACAAATAAGTTTTAGCTAATGTAATAAAGATACCAATTATCGCTCCAAAAACTCCACATGTTTTATTTATTTCAAAAAGCTCAGAAACATATATGTCCGGAATAGATATATTCCAACCTCCCAAGTAAAGAACTGTTACAAATAATGAAGAAACCAATAGGTTTAGATAGGAAGCAACATAAAATAACCCAAATTTTATACCCGAGTATTCGGTTTGATAACCTGCTACTAACTCTTCTTCTGCTTCTGGTAAATCAAAAGGTAATCTCTCACATTCTGCTAGGGAAGAAATAATAAAAATGATAAACCCTATAGGCTGACGCCACAAATTCCATCCCCAAAAACCATATTTTGATTGCGCCTCAACAATATCAATTGTACTTGAACTGTTAGATAATTATAGTCGGTGATACCATCACTGTTACCATCGCTATTACAGAACCGTACATGAGATTTTCACCTCATACGGCTCCTTGAAGGCCAGAAATAAATATAGGGACCGCGTCAGTATTCTTTTTTGAATCTTGATATGTTTGTAGGATGGATAACTATCGGCCGGTCCCAAATTAGACCAATTGAATTCTGTCTGTTATAATTATTTTAATTCAAAATTAAATAAAAAAAGTACTTCTGAATTGATCTCATCCTTTCTTTAATTTAATAATTTCAATAAAAATTTCAATTCTTCTTTGTTCAGTAATAACTTAACTGTTCAATAAAATACTTCTTGTAAAAATATCAATAACCCGTTGGTTTCACGTACGAAAAAAAAATTCGATATTAATTAATTAATTATGACACAAATTATATATCTATTAATATGTATATGGGAAAGAATAAAAGTAACAAAGAATAAATAAAGTATATCTTTTTTTTTTTTTCGTTCCTATTCTTCTTTCTATTTCTGAGAAAATCTTTCTATTTCTGAGAAAAAGAGGGCTTTCAAAATAAAGTAAAGGATTATTTCGTTTCGAATAGTTATTTATTAAATCGGTGGATAGGAGTATACTCTGGATTGGAATCGTGTCATGGGGAGTACTGCCTGATCATTTCTACCAACTTAAAGCCCCAATTAGTATTCTTTGTTTGTATATTATGTAAAAATGTCCTTTTGGAGAATTTACATAATCTCCATTACTAATCCTTTACATATGTTCGTGTTTCTAACCATCCACTCGTTTTTGCTCAATCCCCCGTTATGCTAATACATAAAAATGATAGTGAAAACTCAATACGGTTGATCTTTTGAACCCGCTTCAAGTCAGGATGACTAATCAACCAATCTTGGGGGAAACGGTCTCTTCTGTTTATGTTTATTTCCGCTTAACTCTCTAACTCTTATACATAGAAAATGAGAATCAATCTTTTTACTGCGAATTTATATATAAGCTGTTTTCTTTCTTATATATAAGCTGTTTTCTTTCACTCATATAACTATTTGATTTAGTTCATCAACCCGAATAATGAATAAAAAAAAAATTAAGATATCTACTCAATCCATTCCAACCCTTTCCTTGAAAGGAAGGAATAGAGAAAAGTTTCTGTCTATGTATCAACGAATCGCACGTAGAGATATTGATAACACACATAAAGTTAATGGTATTTCATAACTAATCGATTGAGCAGCAGCTCGTAGACCGCCTAAAAAGGAATATTTATTATTTGACCCGTATCCCGACATAAGAAGTCCAATTGGAGCAATACTGGAAATGGCAATCCATAAAAAAACACCGATATTGAGATCCGCTAAAACAAGGTGATATCCAAAAGGAACTACTGAATAACTTACTAAAATTGATATGACTGCTATGGATGGCCCGATACTGAATAAACGAGTATCCCCCCTAGATGGAAAAAGATTTTCTTTGAAAAGTAGTTTTGTCCCATCTGCTAGAGCTTGAAGAACTCCCAAAGGGCCGGCGTATTCAGGTCCAATACGTTGTTGTATCCCTGCCGATATTTCTCTTTCTAACCATACAATTACCAGTACGCCTATTGTGATTCCCACTACAAGAGTCAAAATAGGAACAAGAACCCATAGAATTCCATAAACCTCTTTAAAAAATTCTAATCTAGAAAAAGAATCGATATCTTGTACTTCCGGTGTATCAATTATCATTTCAACGATCAACTTCTCCCATAATGATATCTATACTACCTAGTATCGTCATAATATCAGCCAATTTCATTCTTTTAACTAACCGCGGAAGAATTTGCAAATTGATAAAACCCGGCGGGCGGATTTTCCATCTCCAAGGAAAACCACTCTGATCCCCTATGAGAAAAATTCCCAATTCTCCCTTTGGGGCTTCTACTCTCACATAAAGTTCTTGTTTCGGCAATTCAAATGTAGGAGACGGCTTTTTACTAATAAATCGATATTCAAAATCATTCCATTCCGGATTCCTTTCTCTATCAAAGTATCGTATTTCTAAATTCTCATAGGGTCCCCCTGGAATTCCTTCCAGGGCCTGTTGAATAATTTTTACGGATTCTATCATTTCACCAATTCGGACTAGATAACGAGCCAATGAATCTCCTTCTTTTTGCCACTGTACTTCCCAATCAAATTCGTCGTAACATTCATAATGATCAACTTTACGAAGATCCCATTGTATTCCGGAAGCTCGCAGCATTGGTCCCGATAAACCCCAATTTATTACTTCCTCTCTACCAATAATGCCTACTCCCTCGACTCGTTCTAAAAAAATAGGATTTCGTGTAATAAGTTTTTGATATTCAGCAACTCTTGTTAAAAAATAATCGCAGAAATCCAAACATTTATCTATCCAGCCATGAGGTAGATCGGCCGCTACTCCTCCGATACGAAAATAATTATGCATCATTCTCATACCGGTGGCAGCTTCGAATAGATCATATACTAATTCTCTTTCTCTGAAAATATAGAAAAAGGGAGTTTGTGCACCAATATCCGCCATAAAAGGACCGAGCCATAACAGATGAGAAGCTATACGACTCAACTCCAACATAATTATTCTGATATAGCTGGCTCTTTTAGGTACTTGAATATTTCCCAACTGTTCCGGTCCGTTTACAGTTATTGCTTCTGTGAACATAGTAGCTAAATAATCCCACCGTGTTACATAAGGCAAATATTGTATAATTGTTCGATTTTCCGCAATTTTTTCCATTCCTCGGTGTAAATAACCCAATATTGGTTCACAGTCAATAACATCTTCACCATCTAGAGTAATGATGAGTCGAAGAACACCATGCATTGATGGGTGGTGGGGGCCCATATTGACTATCATGAGGTCTTTTCTTGTAGCCGGTATATTCATAGGTTTTTCCTCGATTCATTCTTTCATGAATTGCTGAAAACGAAAAAAAGTTCATTAAAATTCAAGATCTAATAAATCAAATAATTCAAAATGCCTTTATAAAAATCAAATTAACGAGTTTTTGACTCCCGAATATCCAACCGATTAATTAATTCTTTATAACATATTCTATTTTTCTTTGACAAATAAGACAGTAATCGTTGGCGTTTTCCCAGAATTTTACGTAAACCTCTCTGAGATAAATAGTCTTTTTTGTGTAATTGTAAATGTGAAGTAAGTCTTCGTATCCTATTGGTGAAACTAACTATTTGAAATTCAACAGATCCTCTGTTTTCGTCTTTTTCTTCTTGTGAAATAACTGAGATGAATGAATTTTTTACCATAAACTGAAATCTTCTCTCCCCCCCTCTTTTTATTTTAAGATATTTTTTATTGATAGATATCTTTATTGATCAGTAATAATAATGCCCCTAATTTTTATTTGGTATATACAAAAATTTGTATTTCGTTATTCATTTCTAATTTTTTTAATTTAATAAAACTTACTCAATCCTATTTTCATTTAAAAATTGGATTTGAAAGGGGATACAAAAGTATGGTTGGTTTCTTCACTCACAAAAGATAAAAGTTTAGACCTAAAATAAGAAAATTTTGTTCATTCTAGATCTAATTGATATGTCATTGAATTAGTATCATGTATCAGAATGGAATGTAAGACAATGTATGCGTGCATCTCTTTGTCGTCATAGACCAGATATGGTATGGGAAATATAGGAAAAATGTACTATTAATGAATTTTCAATCGCGGATACATATGTATCCTTACCATACTGAAACAACTGCCATTATTGGTATTAAACCAATAACGATTCATACAAGCTAAATCTTCTAATCGATAATTGGGCCAAAGAAATAGCTTTAATTTTATAAGTTTTTTTTTATATTTTTTGCTTTTATCCACAACTTGACTGTTTACCTCATTCCCATTACAAAAAGATGCCTTTCTATGTCTATTCTTAGAATTTAAACAAATTAGAATTCGCAATTCTCTACGACGTCTAGGCGATAAAATATTTTCAGGAACAAACAAATCATAATTTTTTTTATATCTATTTCCAGTCATCTTTTGATGTTTTGTAATGACTTCATCAGAATTCTTATCAACATGTTTTTTTTCTCGGTATCTTTGATTTATTTGATGTTTACTTTTATGAACTAATGAAATACCGAGGGTTTGATACATAATAAATTTTCCATCATTTTTTATAGCTAGACGAATTGGTTCAATAATCAAAAATCCCCTTTTAATAAATTCTGTAAGAGTTACATCTTTCTGAATCGTCAAAATATCCAGACTCATTTCGCCCCTTTGAATAGAGGATATAGTAATTTCTCTTGGATTTATCAGTCTAAGCAGGAGACAATATACGTTGATGTTATTGATTATTTTTTTATTTAAAGAATCATCCCATCTCAATTGAAAATACAAATACCTTTTTAGGAAGAAATCAAACTCCGCTTTTGTATTGATCTTGTATTGCTTTTTATTTCTATGTTTTTTCATGTCCGATCCCGTATAATCTTCTTCAACATCTTTTTCTTGGTTTGAAAGAGCTGATTTAAGATCTGCTTGGCCCGTGGATTCTTTTTCTCCTTGATTTCGGTTTTCTAATTCAAGAGATTTTTTTTCATTCGACGATATTGATATAAAAGGATCTCTTTTTTTATTTCCAGTGATGCTTTTGTTTTCACTAGCATTTTTTTTTATATTAGAATGAAAAAGTAGTAATTTAATTGGTATAACCCACGGTTTCATTTTATACGTATTATAAAGTCTCACAAATTCTGGCAAGAACCAAAGTTCCAGATTTGATATGGGACGACTTAGTATTTCTTCATTCATTCCCATCCAATCCAAAAGGGGTTTTTGATTGGATAGGTTGATTTTTTGGTCTTGCTGAAGTGTGAGATAAAAAAGACCATTATTATTGATTTTATCAATTATTTGATACTTATTAACCCTAGTCCTAGTCTTAGTATATTTATTACTGTTAGTGTCAGTATCAATATTGATCCAGGCCTCAATATCGACCTTCGTTTTAAGACAAAAATCGAGAATTCTCCAATCAAAAAATTTTCTATCCGTATTTTTATCCATATCTCGAATATCATCTTCTACCATATTAAATGATTTTTGTTTATGTGTGTTGTAATTATAAAAAATATCTTGGTTAGTTTTTACTTGTAATGGTGATCCATAAATTGAAGAGTACTTCTTAGTTTCAGAATTTATAGATTTATATGCTAAAAGATCATATCTATATTGTTTTTTAAAATTATCCTTTTGATTCAATAATAAATCCGTTTCAATTTTTGTTTTTTTTTCGTAGTGAATTAATTCATCTTTTTCATATAAATCACACAAATCTTTATATAAATCTTTATTTTGAGCTATACAGTTCAATATATTTCGCCATTTTTGTGGTACTACTCTAGACCATTTAATTTGAGATACATCACATTGATATTGATAATGACTCCTTAACCAATTTGTCCATTGATTCATTCCAGAATTGCGAAGATTCTTAGGTCTTAATTCGGAATGAAATAGTTCTTGTCTTACAACAAAAAAATCCTTTATTTCATTCTTAAGAAAAAGGGGGGTTCCATTATATTGAAATACGGATTTAAATTTCTCTAACTTAATAAGTTGGGTTTGTGATAATTTGTAAAATACATATGCTTGTGAAAAGTAAGATAAGTCAAAAAAAGTCTTTGAATTTTTTTGACTAAGACTAATATTAGTATTAGAAAGTGACTCTTTTATAATCGAAATAAATTTAATTAAACTTTGATTTGTTTTATTAATTCTTTCTTGATTTGCTTCATTACTGTTAATGTTTTTATTAATAATTTTTTTTGTTGATTCAAGAAAAAGCTGTGTATTGATACTAGGAATATTAATCATAGATAGAAAGATATCTATGTATATCTTTTCAATGAAAAATATTATAAAATAATGGGATTTACGGATTAATCGAGCAGTTCTTCTTTTTAATATCTGCCAAATATTTTTTTGTGATTCCAATCTTTTATCATCATAACTTATTTTGTTAGAACTCAAACTTCTATCTGAAGTTATAAATCCCTTTTTCTTGTCTTTTGTAATTTTTTCTATTTGATTTATGATTGTGTTTATTCTATCAGTCAGATCTTGCATTTTTTTTTCTGTTAATGAATAATTTGTCCAATCCTGAGATCTAATTTGAATGGACGATTCCTGAATCATCCGATTACTGATTATTGAATCTTTTTTAATTTCACTCAATTCATATACTTCTATTTCTCTCAATCCAAATAATATAATTGGGTTTATTTTTGAGAGTTCTTTTATTATTTCTTTTATAAACAGAATGTTTTTAATGATCCATTTTTTTGGTTTTTTTGAGACATTTACAAACAATTTTGTTTGTTCTTTAAAAATTCCTAGAATTAGAAAACATTTCTTTTGCAATTTTTTCATTTTTTTTTTGAGTTCTTTTAAAATCGGTTCAAAAAATGAAAGTTTTTTTCTGGGAGAACCAAAAGGTAGTTCAGCTTCCATTCCAAAAATTGTTAAAAAACAAAAATCATTTTTTTGACCTTGCTTTTTCATTGGATCGTTATAAGGGGCTCGTAACTTAGATCTGTGCCAAGGTTTAAGACGAAAAGGAAATAGGATCTTGATCTGAATGCCGTCTGTTAACCAGTTTTTTGGAAATTCTTTTTCTGATAATTGAACGCCGTTATAGGTACATTTAACATGCATTTCTCTATTCCAATCCTTTAAGTCCTCATACCATTCCGGAAATTGAAATAATAGTATACGGACGATATTTTTAGCTATTATCAATGAAGGTACTATAATATATTTTCTAAGAATTGATTGGGTTACTAATAAAAAACCTCTCATTACTTGAGCAAGTAAAATACTATCCCAGGCTTCCGCTATTTGTATACGCACTTTCTCCTTTCTTTTGTCTTCTTCTTTTTTGTCCTCCTCTTTTTTTTTCGCGCTTTCTTTTGTCTTTTTCTCTGTATAATTCGAAATTGTGAATTCTGTGTTTTGCCACATCCAATTTCTAAAATTTTTTTTCATCCGTTCAGAAATATCAAAAAAAAAAAAAAAAGATTTGTCTATTCGGTCCAAAAAAAGAGGGGAATGTGCATTTGCTTCAAAGAGTTTCCAAGTAACTGTTTTACGTCTTTGAGCGCGCATGGAGCCTTTGATTATGTCTCGACGAAAATCCGATTGTTGGGAATAACGTATCAAAGCAACTTCGCCTGTTTGATCAGTATTATTAGTTTCTTTGGTATTAGTATAAGCATCAGTATTTTGTTGGTTATCAGTAAAAATCACTACACGTTTGGATTTTCTTGAACGAATCTGATGATCCTCTACCACAGTTTCTTCGGTTTCCCCCTCCTGTTGTTCAAAATCGTTGATTAATTTGTATGACCATCGAGGAACTTTTTTATTAATTTCTTTTATTCCAATAGATTTTTTTTTAATCATTTTATCGTTGGGAACAGTTCTAATTGCATCAAATAATAATTTTAAAATTTTGATTCGATCCTCTGAATCAATTCTTACTTGTTCGTGTTCTGTAACTAAAAAAAGTCTTTTAAAATTTAAATTTGATGTGTATTTTACAACCAATTCATTGATTAAATTTAATAAATAAAAAATTTCTGTTGTTAATGATTTTCT